CGGATCCAATTCGAATATCAGAAGGATTACCATATATAACACAAAATTTCTCCACCAATTCTTTCTAGGCGAGCCTCTCGGTCTGTCATTATACCTCTAGAAGTAGAAAGAATTACAATCCCCATACCACCTAAAATTCTAGGAATTCGTTGATAGTTAGAATAGATTCGTAGACCAGGTCGACTGATCCGTTTTAAATTTAAAATAGTTCTATATGTTCCTTTCCTATTCCTTCTATGTCGCAGGGTTAAAACCAAAAAATATTTGTTGCTTTCCTGATGTTTCCTCACGTTTTCGATAAAACCTTCCCGTAAAAGTATTTTAACAATGTTTTCGGTGATATTAGTAGATGCTATTCGAACCGTTACTTTTCTATCCATGTCGACATTTCGTATAGAGGTTATTATGTCAGCAATAGTGTCCCTGCCCATGATGAACTAAAATTATTGGTGCCTGCTAATTTTGATATAATCAACATGCTCTTTTTTATTTTTTTATTTATGAATTCTATTAAATATGAAATTAAAGGTATATGCGTGAAACACAATCTACTAATTAATCTATTTCATTCGCTTACTATAACTATATCATGGTCTCGTCTTATAATACCTCAGGGGCTAAGGAAACTATTTTAGTAAAATTTAACTGTCTCAATTCCCGGACGATCGCACCAAAAATTCGAGTTCCTTTTGGGTTTCCTTCTTGATCAATAATAACTGCAGCATTGTCATCATATCGTATTATCATACCGTTGTCACGTTTGAGTTCTTTACAGGTACGTACAATTACAGCTCTGATTACTTCTGATCTTTCTAGAGGCATATTTGGTACTACTTCTTTGATCACAGCAACAATAACGTCACCAATATGAGCGTATCGGCGATTACTAGTTCCTATGATTCGAATACACATCAATTCTCGGGCCCCGCTGTTGTCCGCTACATTCAAATGGGTCTGGGGTTGAATCATATCATTTTTTTATTCGATTTTTCAATGCAAAGAACGAAGGAAAAAAAAAGAAATATTGTTTGTCCAAAATCAAAAAAAGAAACCTGCAATTTTTTTTCATCCCAAAGACCTCTTTTTCTTTTATTCCTATCCCGAAATAATGAATTGAGTTCGTATAGGCATTTTGGACGCCGCTATTGAAATAGCTTTTCTAGCTATATTTTCTGCTACTCCGCCCATTTCATAAAGTATTCTACCTGGTTTAACGACAGCTACCCAATATTCGGGGGATCCTTTTCCCGAACCCATACGTGTTTCTGTAGGTCTTACTGTAACTGGTTTGTCTGGAAATATACGTACCCATATTTTTCCACCACGGCGTACGTTTCGTGTCATTGCTCGTCGCCCCGCTTCTATTTGTCTAGATGTGATCCAAGCAGGTTCAAGTGCTTGAAGAGCGTATCTACCGAAACAAATACGATTACCTCGATAAGATATTCCCTTCATTCTTCCTCTATGTTGTTTACGGAATCTGGTTCTTTTGGGGTTATAGTGGATGGGTCTTTTTAAAATTCCATCTCTACTCCAGAACCGGACATGAGAGTTTCTTCTCATCCAGCTCCTCGCGAATGAAATGATTCAAAAAAATTTAGTTAAGATAAAATTCAATTTTTTTGAATAATACACTGAATCGTGGGATTCTTTGATATTTCATCTAATTTTCATCTAATCTATTTCTATTAGAAATTTTTATATCTTGTTTATATATAGCTTTTGGATATATAGCTAAACATATATTTCTAGATAATGTAATTTTTTATTTATAATTTATTTATAATATAATAATATATAAGGCTATAACGAATCTTTATTTTGTTTTGTCTTTATCATATCGGATCGCTCAAAAAATAGAGCAATTCGGTAAAATAAAGCTTTCGCGGGCGAACATTTACTCTTTCAATATCTATTTCAATTGTAAGGTTAGCCCACGATCTTTCAGAACAAATGAATTGATACCTGGTTTGTTCCGCCATCCCACTCAATGAATCATTAGGATTCGTTTTTAATAGAATCTTCTGTATTCACAGGTTTCCGTCGTTCCCATCGCTTCTCAATTAATGGTTAGGTCTGAATTATACAATGGAGCTCCTGTTCTTGAGTCAATCTTCTCAGTCTTTATTGGCTCTAGGCTCTTGATTTTTTTTCTATGAACATATTCATTTAATTCGGGAGGAATTAGTTTGATGCTTTATTACATTGCTTTTTATGAAATGATTCATAGACCTTACATATTATATTGGAATCATATATCATTGGCGTTCTTTTTATCTCTTTCTCTCACCCTTCTTCCATTTATCCACATCATTCTAGATTTCGCTTCCCAAACTCATAATCAGATTGGTTTGGTTTTTTTTTGTGTTTATGCAAAAAAGATTTCAGTTGCTACAATGATATGACCAATATATCATATCTTGACTGGTTGTTTAGATCTAGATAATGTGAAGCGATGAGTTGGTTATTAATTCTGTAATTTTGAGTTCATACTATGTAT